ATTGCCAAAAATGAACAATGTAATATTTCCATTTCTTTATTAAAAAAGAAGTTTCTTTTGAAGCCAAAAGGAATTTTCCTTGATACCTAACATAATGCATGAATGGATCCTTGAATAACCGCAGGTTACTTTGAAAATCTTTAACAAAGACTTCTACAAGACGCTCTATTTTTCCATAGAAATTTATTCGTTCAAGAAAGATTCCAGAAGATGTTGATCGTAAATGAGAAGATTGTTTGCGGAGAAAGAAAAAAATGGATTCGTATTCATATACATGAGAATTATATAAGAAGAAGAAGAATCTTTGATTTCTTTTTGAAAAAGAAGACCTAGTTTTCTTTAGGTTAATAAAAGTATTCCAATACTCGTGTAGAAAGAATCGTGATAAATGCAAAGAAGAGACATCTTTTACCCAAAAACGAAGAGTTTGAACCAAGATTTCCGGATGGACGGGATGGGGTATTAGTATATCTAACACACAATTTAAATGTGAAAGATTGTCCTCTAAAAAAGGAAATATGGAATGAATTGATCGTAAATTCTGAGATTGGAATGTATTTTTCCGTTCTAGAGAAGATATTAGTCGTAGAGAAAAAGGTATTTCGACAATAAATGCAAATCCATCAGATATTATTTGATAATACAAATTTTTGTTTCGCCCCAAAATTTGATTTTTGTTAGAATCATTAACAGAAATCAAAAAATGATTCTGTTGATACATTCGAGTAATTAAACGTTTCACAATTAGTAAACTATATTTCTTGTCATAACCTGAATTTTCTAAAAAAATAGATTGATTTAAATCATGATCGTGAGCAAGTGCATAAATATACTCTTGAAGTATAAGTGGATATTGAAAATCGGGTTGCTGAAATCTATCTAGCTGTAAATATCTTTGAAGTTCCTCCATTTTAAATTCTATTTGAACCAAAAGTAGAAGATTAGGAGGGTTATGAAATGATACATAGTGCGATACAGTCAAAACAAGGTATTATCTAAATATAGATACCTCGGAGACAGATAAACTTACCAACAGATTCTCTATCCTCTCTTTTTTCTATTTCATTAGTCTATGTTCATTAGACTATGTTATAGGATAACAAAACAAGGTGGTTAAAAATCCTTTATTTTTTTCAACCTAATCGCTCTTTTGATTTTGGAAAAATATTTATTTATCAGCATACTGCTTCTTATACACACACATCTCCATTCTATATTAGGGAATGGCAATAATAATAATTAGGATTCATTAAATTAAAAAAAATCGAGAATCTACTCACTCATAGGGGGAAAGCCTTTCCCGCATCAGGTACTAATATATTTTTAACATCTAATTAGATGGGGGATTATTCAAATCAAGAACAAAAGCCCGTTACTTTTTCTTTCCCTATTCCCTATTTTTGATAATGATAATGAATTGAAATTGAAGCCCTAGAGCCCTATCCATTTATTAATTCGACCCAACTTCATTTTGTTCCTTCCAAGAATTCCAACAAGGTTTTAGCCCGACCAAAATCAAATATTCTCAGAATTATCCGTTGCTACGACCTGCTCTTTTTTCCATTCATTCCCTTTCAGGATCAGTCGTGGTCTTACAAACTTTACCGATGGTATGGACGAATCCTTCCCTTCATCCAAATGTGTAAAAGATCTTAGCCGCACTTAAAAGCCGAGTACTCTACCGTTGAGTTAGCAACCCCAAAATATAAAATGTGTAGATACAATCAGAATCAAAAAAATATAGAAAAATGAAAAATAGATAGGCCCCTCTTTTTTCTTTTTTATATTATATACTTTTTCAAAAGGACCCACCACTTGAAATGAAAGTAAAACCGAAACCTACGGGCCAGAAAGAAAAAGATCCACTTCATTTATCACGATGAATTATATTTGTTCGATACACTGTTGTCAATATAAATGTTGACAAAAAAAGAATACAATGGAAAAACTAAAAATAGAATTTTTCTAATTTTTTTTTTTCAAATTGAATATTATTCAAATATTCAATTTGAACTTGTATTTAGGCTGGCACCATATATCTAATTCTAACCTACACAGATATAAAAAGTATAGACGGAGAAATCAATAATAAGTAAGAAGTGAAAAATCTCGGATTTCTTTTATCCATAATGCATAATATATTCAATCTATCTAAGTGGAATAAGAAAACTTGATTCCTTTTTTGTTAATAAAGTTCCAATGAAACCGACCAATTGGAGGGAATGTCCACGTTTTTTTTTATAGGAAAAAAAGAAAGTTTTGTCGTTCTAAAACATAGGATTGGGTAGAAGTAATGATAAAATAAATCGATACGGACAGAGCGAGAGCGGAAAAAGGGGGGGGGGTAACTTATATACCCCCCCTAATTTTTTGTTTGTATTTCCTTAATTGAATTCCGTTTGATTAGGGAGAAGCTCCTTAAAAAGACCGTTTTTCTTTAAAATATCCCGAACAGTTCCTGTAGGTTGAGCACCCCTTTCAAGGAAGTATAGAATAGCAGGAACGTTTAAATTTGTTTCATTCTTTATCGGATCATAAAAACCCACTTTCTGAAGATCTTTTCCTTCTCTTCGGGACCGAACATCAATTGCAATGATTCGATAGACGGGTCATTGGGATAGATATAGATAAACAATACCCCCCCCCGAGAAACGTATAGGAAGTTTTTTCCTCGTACGGCTCAAGATAAAATGATTTGGTTTGCAGTTTTGTCTGTGTATGGAATTCTAATAAATGACAAATGATTCCATAAAATCCTAAAATGAATTAGACTCTTATTTAATCCCATTCACCCTTTTCTTCTTCCTTCTTAAAAAATGAAACCATCCATTCGTACTCATAACTCAAGTTGGATAACTGTCAAATAGTTCAAAGAAAAATCTTTATTTATTGAGTAGTCTTTACCCCTTTTTATTTGTCTCGTTTCAAATCTATTTATATTCTTTCTTTAATCCGATTCCGTTATTGAGACAATTTAAAAGGTGTTTCCTTGTTCTAGGATCCTTTATCTTTGTTTTAAATCATTAGGTTTAGACATTACTTCGGTGTTTTTTAATCCTTTCAAAATGGCAGCAACATACCCTTTTTTGTGATTTTTTTTATCAAAGAATCCTGTGGACGACTGATTCCGAATGATACACTTTGTATCGAAAAGGTTTGATTAATTCCAAAAAAATGTCCTTTAAAATTGGGAACTTGCTCGAAGTGGATTCTTTCTATTTTGATATCGAAGATATATTTACGAAGTTGTTCAATTTATTGATTGGCATTAACCCTAGACCGTTGCCCCGAAAAATGAATGAATACTTTCTTTTTTACTCGAGCTTCATCATGCACTATTTACATTACAACCCAACAAAAGGGAGGTTGTTGTGGAACAGAACAAATGATGTCGAGCGAAGAGCACCTTTATTCCTATATAAAATGGTGGATGTAAGAATCCACAGCGGATCATGTCTTTCAAGTCGCACGTTGCTTTCTACCACACCGTTTCAAACGAAGTTTTACCATAACATTCCTCTAATTTAGTTAATTTAGTTTTAATAAAGGGTATGGGATTGATTCAATTATGGAATCATGAATAGTCATTGGTTCAATTGGTGCATAGATATTGTAATTTATGCCCCTTTCTTCTCTATCTCTAATTTTTCTAGAAAAGGAATAAATTATTCAATTATCCTATGTCTCAACCATTACATATATTTTCTATTTTTCATTAGGTCCAAACAAAAATACCTAATTAATAAAGGGGGGGCTCCCTTATTTACGTTACGGAATAGATTAAATATCTATTTGTCTATTTAACATTTGGATATTTGTTCAAAACATTTTTGAGATTGGATATGCTCTGGGACGGAAGGATTCGAACCTCCGAATAACGGGACCAAAACCTGTTGCCTTACCACTTGGCCACGCCCCATTTCTATTCAAGACTAATAAAATTATATAATTAATATTTATACTAATTATTATTAGTATTGGTTGTTTGTCAACTGCAGTCCAAATATCTATAGAATAGATTCCTGTGCTTTTGCTAAGTGTAGATAGAGAACTTAACTGAATTTATTGATCATTACATATAATTCAATTAAGATATTGTATGAAAATATGATTTCTTCTATTTCTCATTGAGAATGAGAAGATTTTTGATTGGGTGGGTTTAAAGAAGGATTTTTTTGTCTACCTTACTGACTTTCTTTTTCCTTATATCCACAATTCAATCAAAATGCAATTATCTGCAAGAACAAAATGTCTGTTATGCTAAATATCTTTAGTTTGATCTGTCTTAATTCTGCCCTTTATTCGAGTAGTTTTTTCTTAGGCAAATTGCCCGAGGCCTATGCTTTTTTGAACCCAATCGTAGATTTTATGCCAGTCATACCCTTGTTTTTTTTTCTCTTAGCCTTTGTTTGGCAAGCTGCTGTAAGTTTTCGATAAGATCTTTAATAAAATCCTAGAAAATTCATGATTTATTAGAGAAAAGTCGAATAAGATTAGATCCTTTTTACAGTATGAACTCTTGATTCAAACATAGAAATTCTTGGATAGCCGCAATAAATCCGAGTTACTTCATTTTTTTACCCCTGAATTTCTATTTAAAAACCTATTTTAGGGTTCTCTCCAACAAACAATATTTAATTGTTGAGATGCAAATCTGGAAATCTCTTTTCTATTTCTAGAAAAGCCTCATTTATTGGTATAAAAATAGGATATGTGGTAAAAATGGAGGATCTATTCTCTTTTTTTTTCCGAAAATTTATCTTGGAGATTGTGTAATGCTTACTCTTAAACTTTTCGTTTACACAGTAGTAATATTTTTTGTTTCTCTCTTTATCTTTGGATTCCTATCGAATGATCCGGGACGTAATCCTGGGCGTGAAGAATAAAATAAAAATTTTTTCTTTTTTAATTTTATTAGGATTTTTGCTATTCCACATGTTTCACTAAGAACAAAGAATTTACGAAATTTGAGAAAATAAAGCCATCAACGGAAAGAGAGG